TCCGGAAATTACAAATGCTAAGATAGGAATAACGCTTGATATTATTAGAAATGCCCAGAAAATCTCATATTCGTGAAGCAGAAACATAAAAGCACTCCTGTTAATTTAATGTGGAATAGGCTGAATTCGCATTGGCATTGTCAATTCATCCAGAACTTCTTAGGCGAAACAAGAATTGAGTTTAATTAAATTAAACTGCATAGAGTTTGTTTGCTGTAGGACATGTCTTGTTTAATTTAAACATTCATTCAAGAAAATAAAATAAAATCCTACTTATTACATTTATTTTTTATTTCGATTCTATTTTGATATGATGTAGACATAAGATGCTATTATACAAACAAAACTTTTTCACTTTAGTACGGGTTTCTCTCGAATGGTTTCTCTTACAATCAGTATTTATATTATACTAGTATGTTATATTATATTTATGTTATATATTATATTATGTTAGAGTTATATATATATTATTTATTGTATACAGTATACATATTGACTATTACCTATATATTATAAACCTATAGTACTACAATAGTATATAAAAAAATAGTATATAAATATATATATATATAAACTGTATTACTATATATATATTAGTATATAAATATAGATTATAATAATTTTGTAAATATAAAATTATAAATATAATTATAATTAAAATATACCAATATCTAATATATAGTATATATTAAGATTAACTAATTAAATATAAATTAAATATAATATATAAATATAATAAAATATAGTAGTATAGTAAGTATAAATATACTATGAAAGTATGAGTAGTCATATGGGGTAAAAAGTCTAGGTATTCCTAGTATATTCTACTCAAAGTCAAAGGATTATTTTCATTAAAATCTAAGTATAAGATCATTCTTTCTATTGATTCGATACGAATCAAATAATATGTAAACATAATCTAATACATCGAATGGTTATATTTATTTTAGCCCCTTTCCTTGTCCTAGATTGAATTTCTATTTTTCTTAATTGATTTTATTAAATCCCTTGAGTTGTGAGGAACCTTTACTTTACATATAGCAACTCATATCACATATAGCAACTCATATCTTTCTATATCAAAAATAATCAGAAACTTTGAACCTGTCCTATCCCACTGGGACTCTCTCAGAAATAAAAAATAGAGTTATTTCATTAGAGAAATAATCACACATTATCGAACGATTCGACAGACCAAATCCCTCAACAAACTCAACTGATAGAATATAGAATAACTAAGGTTGATACATTTAGGACCAATTCATCGTCTCTAAAACAATCAATTGGAGTTGTTATGTTGGTCTGCCAAACAACGATTAGTCAGAGGACTTCTACAAATACAAGACCAAGAAAAGAATGGGTCCTAGGCCCATGTGACTTAGGATTAGATTTGGTTGGGTCGTCAGGTTGGAGTTTTTAGACAGCATCATGTCATGATTTTCACTTCATAAATTAGCTGATATTGCATATACCAAAGCAAAAGTGTATCACTAACCCTTTGATCGTGGACAAGAAAAGAAGAAAAAAGTCATATGTCATTTATCCACGAAAATTAAAATTAATGAGGAGGGATGGGTATTTTATACGAGATTTGATAAATACTGTTTAGATCTATTGAAATTGGATCTATTAAAATGAATTGTTGTTTTTTTGAGTAAATAAAATCTATACAAAAAAATGTATTAGGGCTATACGGACTCGAACCGTAGACCTTCTCGGTAAAACAGATCAAACTTATTATTATCGAAATGATTCGAACTGTTTCAAAGACCCAACATGCATTTTTTTGCATTGGGCTCTTTCATTAAGAGATGTAAAAATTTACTTAGTCCACCATATTTTTCTTTCCTTTTCCTTTACCGGAAGATAAAAAAAAAAGATAATAATATGGTTCCATGTGCTCTGATTCATTATTTGTATTCTAATCTAGGAGCAATACCAAAGTGTTTCAAAGAAGGATTACCTTGACTTAGGTCTGCCTCCGGCCTAAATCAACCTAAGTTAAATGGAGTCTCTACCGCTCCGCTCCAAGAGTCAAATATGAGACTTCATACACCTTAAAGTTCATAGAACGAAAAGAGGTTATTTTGAGGCCCTTAAACCCATTATGCCTGGCATTGAATGGGCTGAGTATTAACCTTATCAATTATCAATGTTTCTATTTGGCACCTGAATTCGCACCTGAATCAGACCAAACCAAATATTTGTCATGCTATTGTTCTCCTGTTTTCTCTAATTTTATTTATGGAGTAAGACATCGATTTCTCAATAAGAGAAATTATGTTCATTGCACAATTTGCTCCCCTGAAAAGCGTTGGCGCACGTGTAAACGAGGTGCTCTACCTAACTGAGCTATAGCCCTTGTTCATAGATATCTTAACATATCTATAATTTCTTGTCAAGATGAATATTACATGATCCACATGATAGTTCTATGGCCCGTTTATTGTTAAAAAAATAAAGGATTGGTATTGCTTAGAAATAATATTCGATCTATAAT